ATGTGATATTATGGATGGTGACGGATCTAGAGGGGTAGCTGTCTAAGGAAAGTTAATTCATTAAAGTGGTATGCTTGTATCAGGCGCGGGTTTATACTCATGAAATGTTGCTCAGGGTCGTTTGGCTACTCCGTGGAAGGGTGTAGTCTGGGTTTTGGGCATGCTATGTGGCAGGTCTTGTTTTTGGGGTTTGGCAAGACATTAGTGGTTGCATAGATGGTTCGTTTCATGGGGGGGTAGGGGGGGTTTGTAATAGCATAGCTGCGGCCGGGCCACGTGTATGCGTACGTGTATGCGTACGTGTATGCGTACGTGTATGCGTACGTGTATGCGTACGTGTATGCGTACGTGTATGCGTACGTGTATGCGTACGTGTATGCGTACGTGTATGCGTACGTGTATGCGTACGTGTATGCGTACGTGTATGCGTACGTGTATGCGTACGTGTATGCGTACGTGTATGCGTACGTGTATGCGTACGTGTATGCGTACGTGTATGCGTACGTGTATGCGTACGTGTGTATGTCCTGCGACCATTAGACGAATGTCCTGTCACCATTAACGGGTTTGTGCGGGTACCAGAGCTGTGGAGTCTTGGGGTTAATGCTCGTGAGTTTGCACCCTAGTATTTTGTGACGATAGACTATATCTTTAATCCATGAATTCTGTACCCTCTGAGGGCCGGGCGATGTCAGCCGCACATTTTAGGTTTAAGTCCAGCTTCAGTCGAATTGACTGCGACGGGGCCTTTGACGGCCTTAGGTGAGTCCAAGCATCTTTAAAAATTAAAAGATACCAGAGGCATGACACCACAGTTATGTGTCGGCATGGGCTGATTAGTCATTAGTCCATCGAGATGTCTTATTTAAGGGGAATGAGTGGGCGATTTTAGGTGAGATGGCCCTGAAGAAAGAACCAGATGTCGTTTACGACCCAATATTAGAAACCCCCAGGACGTATGGGCCCGGGGCGAGAAGAGTGGTCCGTTTCACAAGGGTTGCTGGTTTCACGTGAGTTGGTAGATTAAGAGATAAGCCGTTGGAGGTGGCTCATTCGTGTTGTCTTGAGAGGATTTGACTTGAATGGGGTATGTACGGTTAGGGTGGGTATGGGCTGAGCATAGACATGGGGCAGTGCAGTTATGTACGATTATACATTATATGTACGTATGCATTTGTATGTACGATTATACATTATATGTACGTATGCATTTGTATGGGGTGGAGAGATGTATGCACGAATTACATAAGCCATGTTCAAGGAATAGTTTAAGTAGAATATCAGCTTTGGGTGTTGATGGTGGGGCTTCAGCCTTTTCCTTGAGTCTTTGGGGGAAGGTTGTTCCCCTTTTCTGGTTTACAAGACCAGTGTAATTTATATACTACATAGACCTTCATTTTAGGAGATGGTTTTCTATAATGCTGATGAGGGGCATTAGAATAAGAATAAGTGAGAAGTAAAGAATGGATGCTAGTTGGCCGATGATAATGAAGGGGTGCTCGACTGGTTGTCCACCGATTCATGTAAGTGTTAGGAGGTCTGCAACTAGTAATCAGAAAAGACATTGGCTGAGTGGACGGAAGGTCATGCTACGTTGTTTTGATGTGTGCAGTAGTGGTATGAGGGCTAGAATTAGAATAGATAGGACTAGGGCTAGTACTCCTCCTAGCTTGTTGGGGATGGATCGGAGGATGGCGTAAGCAAATAGGAAGTATCATTCCGGCTTGATGTGTGGAGGGGTATTTAGTGGGTTGGCTGGGATGTAGTTGTCTGGGTCTCCTAAGAGATCGGGGGAGAATAAGACTAGTATTAAGAGTGCTAGAATTATAGCTAGTGCGCCTAGTATGTCCTTGATTGTATAATAAGGGTGGAAGGGGATCATGTCTATATCCGATGGAATTCCTGTGGGGTTGTTTGATCCGGTTTCGTGTAGGAATAGGAGGTGAACCATGACTAGGGCTGCGATGATAAATGGAAGGAGGAAGTGAAAAGCGAAGAAACGTGTGAGGGTTGCTTTGTCTACTGAGAATCCGCCTCAGATTCACTCTACTAAGTTTGTGCCAATATAGGGGATTGCTGAAAGTAGGTTGGTAATGACTGTTGCCCCTCAGAAGGATATTTGGCCTCACGGAAGGACGTAACCTATGAAGGCTGTTGCTATAACGGCGAATAGGAGGAGGATACCTACGTTTCAGGTTTCTGTAAAGATATAGGACCCATAGTAAAGGCCTCGGCCTACATGTAAGAACAAGCAGATGAAGAATATGGATGCTCCGTTGGCATGTAGGTAGCGTAGAATTCACCCATAGTTAACGTCTCGGCAGATGTGAGTTACGGATTGGAAGGCGGTCGCTGTGTCTGAAGTATAGTGTATTGCTAGGAATAATCCTGTTAAGATTTGGATGCCTAGGCAGATTCCTAGTAGTGAGCCGAAATTTCATCATGAGGAGATACTGGATGGGGCTGGTAGGTCAATTAGGGAGTCGTTAACAATTTTGAATAGTGGGTGTGATTTTCGAATGTTGGTCATTTTGGTTCTTGTAGTTGAAGTACAACGGTGGTTTTTCATGCCATTAGTCATGGTTTAAGTCCATGTAGGAATGATGATAACATATATCGTGTTTATTTTGAGTACAATTTTCGTGGTGGGGTTTGTAGGGTTTTCTTCTAAGCCTTCTCCTATTTATGGGGGAGTTGGGTTGATTGTTAGTGGAGGGGTTGGTTGTGGTATTGTTATGAGTTTCAGTGGTTCTTTTTTGGGTTTAATGGTATTTTTGATTTATTTGGGTGGAATAATAGTAGTCTTTGGATATACGACAGCTATAGCTACGGAGTTGTATCCGGAGGTGTGGGCTTCTAATAAGGTTGTGTTGGGAGCTTTTCTGTTAGGTTTAGTTATGGAGGTGGTATTGGTTTCATATGTGTTGAAGGAGGAATTTGTCGACTTAGTATTTGAATTTAATGACTTGGGGGATTGGGTCGTTTATGATGTTGAGGATTTTGGGTTTGTCAGTAAAGAGGCTGTTGGTGTTTCCGCTTTATATAGTTATGGTACGTGGCTGGTGATTGTTACTGGGTGATCATTACTTGTTGGAGTGGTAGTTATTATGGAGATTACTCGTGGTAATTAAAGTGCATATAGTATGGTTAGGCTTAATATTAGTGTGATTAGAAAAGATAGGAAATACAATTTGACTTGGCCTTTTTGGCTTGAAATTAGTGTTGAGGTTTTTATTTGGAAAGAGGAGATTGATTTTGGTAAAATGTTTTCTAGTCAGATTAGGTCAAGTAGTATTGATGCTACTTTTTGGCTTATTAGTAGGCTGATGAGTGGTTGGATTCGGTGCAGGGTGATAGGGAAGTATCCCAGAAGGTTGGAGAAGCTGAAATATTTAGAGGGGGATGTATGTTTTAGGTTTTGTGTTGCCGTGTTGAGTTCTAGGGCTACAATAAAGCCTAGTAGGGTGACAAGCATGGCTGTAATTTTTAGGTACATTGGTATAGTTATTTGTGGGATTGTGTTGGGGGTGATGTTGTTTGAGATGAAGAAGCCGGCAAAGATACTTCCTAGTAGGAGGCGTTTGATGGGGTTAATCAGGAGTGGATTATTTTCATTAATAAGGATGAGCGTGGGAAAGCGCGGTTGTCCTAATAGGGCGAAGTAGATGATTCGAGTACTATATACGGCTGTGAGGGAGGTGGCGATAAGTGTAATTGTTAGGGCTCAGGCGTTGGTATAAGACGTGTTGATGGATTCAATGATAAGGTCTTTTGAGTAGAATCCGGTAAGGAAAGGCATGCCTGTTAGGGCGAGGCTTCCGGTGACTAATGCTGTGGTTGTGAATGGGAGGGTTTTGTAGAGGCCTCCTATTTTTCGGATGTCTTGTTCGTCATTTAGGCTGTGGATGATTGATCCTGAACATAGGAAGAGCATAGCCTTAAAGAATGCGTGGGTGCAAATATGGAGAAATGCCAGGTGGGGTTGGTTGATGCCAACTGTAACTATTATGAGACCTAGTTGGCTGGAGGTGGAGAAAGCTACAATTTTTTTAATGTCGTTTTGGGTGAGGGCGCAAATTGCTGTAAATAATGTGGTTACTGCTCCTAGACATAGTATAATGGTTTGGATCGTCTTGTTGTTCTCTGTTAGTGGATAAAATCGGATTAGTAGAAAAATGCCTGCTACTACTATGGTGCTTGAGTGGAGTAGGGCTGAGACGGGTGTTGGTCCTTCTATGGCAGAGGGGAGTCAGGGGTGGAGCCCAAATTGGGCGGATTTTCCTGTTGCTGCTAGTAGTAGTCCGGTGAGTGGAAGATTTGTATTGGTTAGATTGAGGGTAAAGATTTGTTGAAGTTCTCAGGTGTTGAGGTTAAATAAAAATCATGCCATGGCTAGGAGGAATCCTACGTCTCCAACACGATTGTACAGAATCGCTTGTAGTGCTGCTGTATTGGCGTCGGCTCGTCCATATCATCAGCCAATCAATATGAAAGATATAATGCCTACTCCTTCTCAGCCGATGAATAGTTGGAAGAGATTGTTGGCTGTTACTAGGATTATTATTGTGATAAGGAATATTAGTAAGTATTTGAAGAATCGGCTGATATAGGGGTCTGAGTGCATATATCATAATGAAAATTCTATGATAGATCATGTGACAAATAATGCCACAGGTATAAAAATTATGGAGAAATAATCTAGTTTGAAGCTGAGGCTTAGTTTTAGGGTTTGGATGGTTATTCAGTGCCAGTTTGAGATTATTATTTCTTGGCCTGATTGGATAAAGATTATGGTGGGGATGAGGCTTGTTAGGAAGGCATATGAGACTATAGTTTTTACGTAATTGGGGTAAGATTTTTTGGCATAGAGATTGGAGTTTGAAATTATAATTGGTATTGTTAGGATTAGGAGGGATAATATTGTGAAGGAGGCGAATAGGTTTATTACTTTTATTTGGAGTTGCACCAATTTTTTGGTTCCTAAGACCAACGGATTACTTCTATCCTTTAAAAGTGGAGAAAAAGCCGCGTTGTTATGCGCGGGGGCAGGAATTAGCAGTTCTTGCAAACTTTTTCGGTGGATAAGAGTTACTAGTCTCTGTTGCTAGATTCACAATCTAGTGTTTTGTCTAAACTATATCTACAGTAGAGAGTGCCCAGAATGATTTTGGGGTTTATTGATAAGAGGAGGAGGGGTATTATGTGTATTGCTATGAGGGTATTTTCTCGGGTGTAGGATGGTGGAAGATTGTTGATGTGATGCGTCTGTTTGCCTCGTTGGGTTATAATAAGTATGTAGAGGGAGTATAGGGCGGTGATAACAATATTAATCCCTATGAGGATAATGGATAGTGAAGATCATGAGAATGTGGATATAACTACAAACAGTTCCCCAATTAGATTAATTGAGGGAGGTAGGGCTAGGTTGGTTAGGCTGGCGAGTAGTCATCAAGCGGCTATCAGAGGGAGCATAGTTTGAAGGCCTCGGGCCAGGATTATAGTACGGCTGTGAATTCGTTCATAGTTGGTGTTGGCGAGGCAGAATAATATAGATGAGGTGAGTCCATGCGCGATTATTAGGGCTGTTGCTCCTATGTAGCTTCATGGGGTTTGGATGAGGATGGCTACAATGACCAATGCCATGTGACTTACTGATGAGTATGCAATTAGTGACTTTAGGTCTGTTTGGCGTAAGCAGATTGAACTTGTTATGATTATGCCTCAGAGAGATAATATTAGGAATGGGTATGCCATGAAGCTGGTGGATGGATTTAGTAGGGTTGTAATTCGTAGTATACCGTAGCCTCCTAACTTGAGCAGTACGGCTGCAAGGACTATTGAACCAGCAATTGGAGCTTCTACATGGGCTTTTGGTAATCATAGGTGTAGGCCGTATAGGGGTATTTTTACTATGAAGGCTATTATGCACGCTAGCCATAGGAGGGAATTACTTCAGGAGTTTGCTAGTGGGTTAGATCAGTGTTGGGTGAGTAAAATATTTAGTGATCCTGTGATATTTTGTAAATAAATTAGTGCAATAAGAAGTGGGAGTGATCCTACTAGGGTATAAAATAAAAAGTACAGTCCTGCGTTTAGTCGTTCTGTCTGGCCTCCCCATCGTGTGATGATGATTAGGGTTGGGACTAGGGTTGCTTCAAATAGGATGTAGAAAAAAATTAGTTCTGTGGCTGAAAATGTTATGATTAAGAAAATTTGGAGTAGAATTAGTATGGTAATGTATAGTTTCTTTCGTGTATATGATTCTTTAATTAGGTGAAATTGGCTGGCGATGATTATTAATGGGAGTAGTCATATAGTTAATATAAGTAGTGGGGTTGATAGTGAGTCTGAAGAATATGTTAGAGATAAGTTTAGGCTGTTGTCGTTGAATTGATTTAATAGGGGTAGACTAATTAGGGTAATAATTAGACTGTAGGCTGTAGTATTAATTCAGATTATGCTATTTTTTGATAGTCAGACTAGGGGAATAAGTATGGCTGTTGGAAGAATAATTTTTAGCATTGTAAGAGGTTTAGATTTTGTACGTGATCTACACCATATGTGTTTGAGACCATAACTAGGAGAGATAGTCCTAGGGCGGCTTCACAGGCTGCGAATACCAGGAGGATAATGGGGATTATGCTGGCTAGGGTTAGGTGTGAGTTGAGGATTGTTACTGATATAGTTACAAATAGGGATAATATCATGCCCTCTAAGCAAAGGAGTGATGATATTAGGTGAGATCGATATATTAATAGGCCTAGTAGGGATACTGTAAATGCTAGAGTTATGTTTATATAGATGAGGGCCATTTGATAATTATGAAAATTATCATAATCTAATGAGTCGAAATCATTTGTTTTTGTTAAACTAATTATCATTTATTCAGCTCATTCTAGTCCTTTGTGGGATCATTCGTATGCTAGGCTGACAGCTAGGAGGGAGATTAGGGTAAGTGATATAATTAATATTACATTTAGGTTGCTCGTTTGGGAGGCTCATGGAAGTGGGAGGAGGAGGGCAATTTCTAGGTCGAAAAGGAGGAATGTAATAGCTACGAGAAAGAATTTTATTGAGAAGGGGAGGCGGGCGGAGCCCATAGGGTCGAAGCCACACTCGTAGGGGCTTGATTTTTCGGCATAGGAGTTTATTTGGGGCATTCAAAAGGCGAGTAATACTAGCAGGGATGCTAGTAACGTGTTGATAAGTAGTGTTGCTATTATATTTATTACTCTTTTTCGGAGTTAGACCGAAGCTAATTGATTGGAAGTCAATTGTACTGTTTATACTAAAAGGGTAGGAACCTCATCAATAGATAGAGACGTATAGGAATAATCAGACAACGTCTACAAAGTGTCAATATCAGGCGGCGGCTTCGAAGCCGAAATGGTGCTTGGAGGTAAAGTGGAATTTCAGTTGTCGTATGAAGCATACGAATAGGAATGTGGATCCAATAATTACGTGTAGGCCGTGAAATCCGGTGGCTATAAAGAACGTGGACCCATATACCCCATCGGCAATTGTGAAGGGGGTTTCATAATATTCTGAGGCTTGAAGTAGTGTGAAATAACCGCCTAGTAGAATTGTGATGAACAGGGCTTGTAGCATATTTTTGCGGTCTCCTTCCATTAGGCCATGATGGGCTCAGGTGATGGATACGCCTGAAGCTAGGAGAACAGATGTATTTAAGAGGGGGACTTCTAAGGGGTTTAGCGGGTGGATGCCTGTGGGTGGTCAGCAGCCCCCTAGTTCTGGGGTTGGGGCGAGGCTTGAGTGATAAAAGGCTCAGAAAAAGCCAATGAAGAAAAATACTTCGGAGAGGATAAAGAGGATTATACCGTATCGTAGGCCTTTTTGGACAATTGGCGTATGGTGTCCTTGGAAGGTGCTTTCTCGTACGATATCTCGTCATCATTGATATATGGTTAGTATATTGGCTAGTAGACCTAGTGATAATAGGAGGGTTGAATTGAAGTGGAATCATATTACTAACCCGGATGTTAATAGTAGGGCTGATAGGGCTCCTGTGAGGGGTCATGGACTTGGGTTTACTATATGGTATGCATGGGTTTGGTGGGTCATTAGGTGTTGTCGTGTAGGTACAGGCTAACTAATAGGGTAAATACGTAGGCTTGGATTAGAGCTACCGCGAATTCAAGAATTGTTAGGAGAATTAGGATAATAAATGTGATGAGTGATGTAATGATGCTAATGTTCAATAGTGCTAGGGTAGCTCCTCCAATAAGGTGAATTAGTAGGTGGCCGGCGGTAATATTTGCGGTCAATCGGACTGCCAATGCTATGGGTTGAATGAACAAGCTGATGGTTTCGATAATAATTAGTATAGGGATGAGGGGAATGGGAGTTCCTTGGGGCAGGAAGTGGGCAAGTGATGCTTTTGTCTTGTGTCGGAACCCTAGGGCTACTGTCCCTGCTCAAAGGGGAATTGCCATTCCTAAATTTATTGATAATTGAGTTGTTGGTGTGAAGGAGTGTGGTAGGAGACCTAGTAAGTTTGTTGATCCAATAAATAGAATAAGAGATATAAGTATGAGGGACCATTTTTGTCCGGTGTGGTTGTGAATGGTCATTATTTGTTTAGATGTGAGGTGGAGAATTCATTGTTGGATAGCGATTAAACGGTTATTGACTAGTCGGTTGGTTGATGGAAATAAGATGGTTGGAAATATAATGATTAGGATGACGATAGGGAGACCTATTATCGTTGGGGTAATGAAAGAGGAGAATAAATTTTCGTTCATTTAGTTGATCAAGGGGTTATATGTTCTGTTGCTTTTGTAGTAGTTGGTTCTGGGTTTTGGAAATACATGTGTTTTGAGACTTTTAGTTGTATAATAATATATAGTGTGAGGAGCATTGATAGAATAGTAATGAATCATGTGGATGTGTCGAGTTGTGGCATGTCATTAAGGGAAGATTAATACTTCCATTCTTTAACTTAAAAGGTTAACGCTTTGAATTTAGCTTCTTAATGAATTTAAAGTATGGATGAGGATCACTTTTCGAAAATTTTTAGTGGAACTATTTCAAGGACGATTGGTATAAAGCTGTGGTTAGAACCACAAATTTCAGAGCACTGACCGTAGTATAGGCCTGGTCGTGTAGATAGTAGGGTCGTTTGGTTTAGGCGTCCTGGAATTGCATCTGTTTTTAGGCCTAGTGAAGGGACGGCTCATGAATGCAGAACGTCTTCGGATGAAATTAGTATTCGGATCGTTAGTTCTATTGGTAGCACCACTCGGTTGTCTACTTCTAGGAGGCGTAGTTCTCCTGGTTTGAGATCTTGGGTTGGTACCATGTAGGAGTCAAAAGTTAAGTCCTCATAGTCTGTATATTCATAGCTTCAGTATCATTGATGACCCATAGTTTTCACGGTTAGGTATGGGTTGTTGATTTCATCTATTATGTACAGGATTCGGAGGGATGGAAGTGCAATTATAATTAGGATTATTGCTGGTAAGATTGTTCAGATAGTCTCTACCTCTTGTGCGTCTATAGTACTGGTATGGGTCAGGCTGGTTGTGAGTATAACTGAGATGAGGTAAAGTACGAGGGAGCTAATAAGGAAAACAATTATTAGTGCGTGGTCGTGGAAATGCAGAAGTTCTTCTATGATAGGGGATGTTGCGTCTTGAAAGCCTAATTGAAAGGGGTACGCCATGGAGATATATAGGGGTTTAACCTATAATTTAACTTTGACAAAGTTATGTAAATTTTACTAATACCTCTCTAGTGGAGAAAGACATAGTGGTTATGATGTTGGCTTGAAACCAATTATAGGGGGTTCGAATCCTTCCTTTCTTATTTACTTTGGGCTAACGTATGTAGGCTCTTCGAACGTGTGATATGGCGGAGGGCATCCGTGAAGTCATTCTAGGTTGAGGGTTGACAGTTCTACGGTTGAGACTTCTCGTTTTGATGCGAAGGCTTCTCAGATCATGAAGACTATTAGGATAACAGCTGTTAGGGAGATAAAAGAGCCCATTGAAGATACCGTGTTTCATGTAGTGTATGCGTCTGGGTAATCTGAGTAGCGTCGTGGTATGCCGGATAGACCTAGAAAGTGTTGTGGGAAGAATGTTATGTTTACGCCCACGAATATGATGAGGAAATGAATTTTTGCCCAGGTTGAGTTAAGGGTATAGCCCGAGAATAGTGGAAATCAGTGGACGAATCCTCCTATAATGGCGAAGACAGCTCCTATAGATAGAACATAGTGGAAATGTGCAACTACGTAATATGTATCATGAAGTACAATGTCGAGGGAGGAATTAGCTAAGACGATTCCGGTAAGGCCCCCCACTGTAAAGAGGAAAATAAAGCCTAGTGCTCATAGCATTGCTGGAGATCATTTGATGTTTCCCCCGTGCAGGGTAGCTAGTCAGCTAAATACCTTGACTCCAGTAGGGATGGCGATGATTATGGTTGCTGAAGTGAAATATGCTCGTGTGTCAACGTCCAGGCCTACTGTGAATATATGATGGGCTCATACGATGAAGCCTAGAAATCCAATTGATATCATGGCTCATACTATACCTATATATCCGAAGGGCTCTTTTTTGCCAGAGTAGTAGGTGACAATGTGCGAGATTATTCCGAAGCCAGGTAGAATTAGAATATATACTTCGGGATGTCCGAAGAATCAGAATAAGTGTTGATATAGAATAGGGTCTCCTCCTCCTGCAGGGTCAAAGAAAGTAGTGTTGAGATTTCGGTCTGTTAATAATATAGTAATTCCGGCGGCTAGTACTGGGAGGGAGAGAAGAAGTAGGACGGCTGTAATTAGTACGGATCAAACAAACAGTGGAGTTTGATATTGGGATAGAGCTGGTGGTTTTATGTTAATAATTGTGGTAATAAAGTTAATGGCCCCTAGAATTGATGAGACTCCAGCCAGATGGAGTGAAAAAATTGCCAAGTCTACGGAGGCCCCAGCGTGTGCTAAATTACCGGCTAAGGGTGGATAAACTGTTCATCCTGTTCCGGCTCCGGCTTCTACTGTTGAGGATGCAAGAAGTAGAAGGAATGATGGGGGCAGGAGCCAGAAGCTCATGTTGTTTATTCGGGGGAATGCTATGTCGGGGGCTCCAATTATCAGTGGAATAAGTCAGTTTCCAAAGCCACCAATTATAATTGGTATTACCATAAAGAAGATTATTACAAAGGCGTGAGCTGTTACGATTACATTATAGATCTGGTCATCACCTAGTAACGCTCCTGGTTGGCCTAGTTCTGCTCGGATTAAGAGGCTCAGGGCAGTTCCTACTATTCCTGCTCAGGCACCAAACAGTAAGTATAGAGTGCCAATATCTTTGTGGTTGGTTGAGAAAAGTCAACGGTTTATGAACATAGGTAAAATGGCTGAGTAGGCATTAGACTGTAAATCTAAAGACAGAGGTGGGAGTCCTCTTTTTACCAGGTCCTGTAGTGTTATTATACATGCTGAATTGCAAATTCGGAGAAGCAGTTTCACCCCTGCCAGGGCTTCTCCCGCCTTTTTTTTCTTCGCGGCGGGAGAAGTAGGTTGAAGCCAGTTGTATAAGGTATTTAGCTGTTAACTAAAACTTCGTGGGGTCGGAGCCCACCAATCTAGTAAGGGCTTAGCTTAATTAAAGTGGTTGATTTGCGTTCAATTGATGTGGGGTGTAGACCTGCAGTCCTTAGTGTCAGAAGCTAAATGAATTACATTTGCTTAGGGCTTTGAAGGCCCTTGGTCTGATGATTAACCTAAGCTTCTATTCAAGAAGCGTTAAAATTGGTGATAGGGGTAGGATAAGAATTGATAGGGTGATTAGTGGTGATAGGAAGGGTGTTGGTTTTATATAGTTAAATTGTCATTTTATTTTTATATTATTTGTGGACGGGAATATTGTTAGGGACGTGGAATATGTTAGGCGTATATAGAAAAATAGGTTTAGTAGTGCTGTGACGGCTATGATAGTGGGTATGATGATACTGTCGTTTTTTGTTAATTCCTGAATAATTATTCATTTTGGTAGAAATCCTGACAGTGGGGGTAGGCCTCCCAGTGATAGTATTGTTGCTAAGATGGTTGTGGTAAGTAAGGGGGTTTTGTTTCATGTATGGGATAGAGATAATGTTGTCGTTGTTGAATTTAGTATAAATATCATGAATGTTGTAGTTGTTAGTAGGATGTATATTACTAGGTTTAGTATGGCTATGGTTGGGTTGTACGCTATGATGGCTGTTATTCATCCTATGTGTGCAATGGATGAGTAGGCCATGATTTTTCGTAGTTGAGTTTGATTGAGTCCTCCTCAACCTCCGATGGCGATGGATATCATTGATATGGTGAGGAGTAGGTTTAGGTTTGTTGTAGGGGCGATCTGGTACAGGATTGACATGGGGGCTAGTTTTTGTCAGGTTAATAGAATTAGGCCTGATGAGAGTTTAATACCTTGTGTGACTTCTGGTACTCAAAAGTGAAATGGGGCCAATCCTAATTTTATGGTTAGAGCTAGGGTTATAATAGTTGATGCTGTCGAGTTTAGAGGTTTTGTGGTGGACCATTGGCCTGAGTAGACTAGGTTAATAACAATGGCTAATATGAGTAGTATGGATGCGGTTGCTTGGGTTAGAAAGTATTTTGTGGAGGCTTCTATGGATCGTGGATTGTATTTTTTCATTAAGATGGGGATGATGGCTAGTATATTTATTTCGAATCCAATCCAGACAGTGAGTCAGTGGGAGCTCGTTAGTACAATTGCTGTTCCTAATACAATGGTTAGTATAATTATTGTGAAGATTAGGGGGTTTATTAGTACGGGAAGGGTATAAACCAACATTTTCGGGGTATGGGCCCGATAGCTTATTTAGCTGACCTTACTTAGAATATGGTGTAATACGGTAGCACTAAGATTTTTGAATTCTTTAGAGTAGGTTCGAGTCCTATTATTCTAGAAATAAGGGGGTTTTCACCTCTATTTTTTACTCTATCAAAGTAACTCTTTTGTCAGACATATTTCTTATGTTTGTGGTGGAATGCTTGCTATAGTGATTGGTATGGCCACATGTCATATGCATAGGGCTAGTGTGAGAGGGAGAAAATTTTTTCATAATAGATGCATTAGTTGATCATACCGGAATCGTGGGTATGATGCTCGAATTCATAGAAAGAATACGGTTAGTAAGAGGGTCTTGATAACTAGATTTGTTGAGTATAGTTCTGGTGTTATGGGGTTGTGGAATGCGCCTATAAATAGGATTGTGGTGAGGGTATTTATTATGATGATGTTGGCATATTCGGCTATGAAAAAAAGGGCAAATGGTCCCCCGGCATATTCTACGTTGAAACCTGAAACTAGTTCTGATTCTCCCTCAGTTAGGTCAAATGGAGCTCGGTTTGTTTCTGCTAGCGTGGAAATGAATCATATTATGGCTAGTGGTCATGAGGGTATAATCAGTCAAATATACTCTTGGGTGATAATTAAGGTTGATAGTGAGAAGGACCCGCTTAGGAGTAGGACGGATAGGAGGATAATTGCTAGAGTAACCTCGTAAGAGATTGTCTGTGCTACTGCTCGTAGGGCCCCGATTAGGGCATATTTTGAGTTTGAGGCTCATCCAGATCATAGGATTGAGTAGACGGCTAGGCTGGATATTGCTAGTATGAATAGTACGGCTAAATTTATATTAATTAGGGGTTGTGGTATGGGGAGGGGAATTCATATGGTTAGGGCGAGGGTTAGGGCTAGGATTGGGGCGATGATGAATATAGATGGTGAGGATGTTGATGGGCGTAAGGGTTCTTTAATAAATAGCTTTACGGCGTCAGCTGCGGGTTGGAGGAGTCCGTATGGGCCCACTACGTTGGGTCCTTTTCGGAGTTGTATATAGCCTAGTACTTTCCGTTCGACAAGTGTGAGGAACGCAACGGCTAGCAGGATTGGGACAATTAGTGCTAGGAGGTTAATAATATACATGTTGTTAGGAAGAGGAATTGAACCTCTGATTATAAAAGTTTAAGTTTTATGCAATTACCGGGCTCTGCCACCCTAACATGGACCCTTTTCTTGGGTGTTAGTAGTCTATGGTCATTAATTACTAGATTAAGATTATATCATCTATTGGTTTGAAGGCGCTTATGTTAAGTTGGCCTTGTTTCTCTTGTCCTTTCGTACTAGGAGAAACTGTGGAATAGATAGAAACCGACCTGGATTACTCCGGTCTGAACTCAGATCACGTAGGACTTTAATCGTTGAACAAACGAACCATTAATAGCGGCTGCACCATTGGGATGTCCTGATCCAACATCGAGGTCGTAAACCCTATTGTCGATATGGACTCTCAAATAGGATTGCGCTGTTATCCCTAGGGTAACTTGTTCCGTTGATCAAAAGAAATTGGATCATTAAATGATGGTGGGTTTCGACTTGTTAGTCTAGACTATGCCACTCGGGAGTTGTTTTATATTCCGAGGTCACCCCAACCTAAATTGCTAGTCCAGTAAAAAGTTGGTTTAGTTTTCCTTAGAAGTATAGTGTTTATTTTATGGACTAGTTAATTAAAGCTCCATAGGGTCTTCTCGTCTTATTTATGAATTCCCGCCTCTTCACGGGAAGGTCAATTTCACTGATTGGAAGTAAGAGACAGTAAAACCCTCGTGTGGCCATTCATACAAGTCCTTATTTAAAGAACAAATGATTATGCTACCTTTGCACGGTCAGAATACCGCGGCCGTTTAACGGATGTCACTGGGCAGGCAGTGCCTCCAATAATTGTTATGCTGGAGGTGATGTTTTTGGTAAACAGGCGGGGTTTGTGTTTGCCGAGTTCCTTTTACTTCTTTTAATCTTTCCCTTGGGTGCACTCCTGTGTTGGGTTAACAGTTGAGTTAACAAATGTTTAAGTTGGAATATGTATTTATTTTGCTGTTAACTATCAGTGGGGTATCCGTTCTGATATAAGCTTGTGCAGGGAGAAGTTAATTCTTGTTACTCATATTAACAGTATTTCTTCCACTTTATAGTGGAGTAGTCCAGTATTAGGCTAGGAGTTCGCAGGTAGTTGCTTGGATTAAGGAATAGGAGTCGTTGAGCTTGAACGCTTTCTTAATTGGTGGCTGCTTTTAGGCCAACTATGGGGATGGGGGGGGGCTTACTCTCTAGTAAAGGTTGTATCCTGTTTCTAAAGGGCTGTACCCTTTTAGATTATATTTTAAGTCTGCATTTTAGTTATGCGTCTTTTAGGCAGGCTTAAAGTTGAACTAAAATTCGATTCTGGACAACCAGCTATCACCAGGCTCGGTAGGCTTTTCACCGCTACCTAAAAGTCTTCTCACTATTTTGCAACATAGACGAGTTTGCTCTTCAGCTGCTTTTGGGTAGCTCGTCTGGTTTCGGGTTGATTGGCTAAAGTTCTCTTTGTCAAGTTATTCTGGTTAAATCATTATGCAAAAGGTACAAGGGGTAAGCTTTGCTGTTATTTACTTTTAATGGATCTTTCATCTTTCCCTTGCGGTACTTTCTCTATAGCGCCAGCTAGAATTTCTATCTCCTATACTTTAATTAGGGTAAATGTTTTGATTTATTTGAGAGTAATAATTATATTTTATGATGTGTGGGCTAGCATTTGTTCAAAGTGACTATTATTATATGGTATCTTCTGGGTGTAGGCCAGGTGCTTTATATAAGCTACACTTTGATTGTCCAAGCGCACTTTCCAGTACGCTTACCTTGTTACGACTTATCTCCTCTTGTATGTGTATACACTTATTAATGAGGTTAGTTGGTTGTATTTCGGTACTTGAGGAGGGTGACGGGCGGTGTGTGCGTGCTTCATGGCCTTATTCAATTAAGCTCTCTATTCTTAATTTACTACTAAATCCTCCTTCCGTTTTCGGTTTCACGAAAAGTTTCGTTGTGTTCTATGTTAGAAAATGTAGCCCATTTCTTTCCAACTCATAGGCTACACCTTGACCTAACGTTTTTATGTTAAATGATTTGGCTTACTGTGGTTCCTTTTTAGGGTTTGCTGAAGATGGCGGTATATAGGCTGTATTAGCAAGGGTTGGTGAGGTTTATCGGGGTTTATCGATTACAGAACAGGCTCCTCTAGAGGGATATAAAGCACCGCCAAGTCCTTTGAGTTTCAAGCTGTCGCTAGTAGTGCTCTGGCGGGTAGTATTGTTTAAGTAACTACTTAGGTTTAGGGCTGGGCATAGTGGGGTATCTAATCCCAGTTTGGGTCCCAGCTATCGTGTATCGAAGTGTTTAAGGTCACCTTCGTGGTTTATTTTTATCTAAGCTGAAGCTTTCTACGGCATAGTTTAGATTTAACTTTATGGGGGGGGGGGGTCTTCTGAACACGCTTTACGCCGTGTGTCTATTAACTTGGGTTAATCGTATGGCCGCGGTGGCTGGCACGAAATTTACCAACCCTGGGTTAGTATGGCTTAGTCAAACTTTCGTTTATGGCTTAATTCTTATCACTGCTGTATCCCGTGGGGGTGTGGCTAGGCAAGGTGTCGTGAGCTACTGTGGTAGTGTGCTTGATACCCGCTCCTTCTTATCAGTTGGTGATTTGAAGGGCATCTTCACTGGAGTGCGGATACTTGCATGTGTAATCCTACTAAGAGTCAATAGAAAGGCTAGGACCAAACCTTTGTGTTTATGGGGTATTAGATACCCATCTAGGCATTTTCAGTGCCTTGCTTTGGTTTAAGCTACATTAAC